TCTTTCTCGTCTATCTCCCATATATCTATTTTCTTTAGTTCTTCACTAGAGCAATTATGATCTGGAAATCGATCCGGGGCAAGTGTTCGGATCTATTATGACATAGCGCGGAGGCGCTCAACGGACCTTTTTGAGTTTTTCTGGATTTGGAATTGGCACAAACAACTGTTTTTTGTGCACTCTAGTGTATTTATATCTTAATTATAAGTTTCTAGATGGAACGACGTTATGTCTTACAAAGAGCATATTACGATTATTCGATTCCAAATCCAAATCACACGAGTGCTTATTACTAAGAGACATACCAGTATCGATATTTAGTCATTCGAGGGTCTCTTTTAAATTTTATAGAGTAGAGAAACTAGATATATCTAGTTTCTCTACTCTACCTGTTTCTCATTTATCCCTACGGAATACCAGACAAAATAGAACGATCTTAGAAGGTTGATAATGAAATTGATTTATTTTTTTTTCCAAGAAGAATGATTGAACTGATAGGGACAGCAAACAATTCATTATAACAAAAAACGAGTCTTATTATTCAAAACGCCTCGTGATCTTCAACCAATTATGAGCTTCAATATAATTCCCGGGAGTAAGTGCTATAGCTTGTTTCCAATACTCAGCGGCTTGGTCGAACCAAGCCTCTGCAATTTCAGAATCTCCTTGTCGAATGGCCTGTTCTCCCCGGTCGGAATAGGTGAGTCAATTCCTTCCCTTAGAACCGTACTTGAGAGTTTACTACCTCATACGGCTCATCATTTGGTATCCCCTTTGAATCTACCATATCTAATCTAATTCAACGAAGGTTATCATAGATCCAGAGACCCATCTCCTTTTTATCGGGTTAACTAAAAGAGATTAATTACATAAGTTTTAAACGAAAATTTGGATTACTAATAGGTTTTCGTTTTATCTTTTATCCCACCTTCTGAAGAATAAAACATGGGTATTTTTTTTTATTTACCTATTATATCGTTAGAATTTTCTGAAAGGTAACTATCTCAATTTCATATAGAAATTTATATAGAATCCTTGAAAAAGACTTTCCTTCATAAGAAAGAAAAGACTTACTCTCTTTGGGATCTGATGCTACACCGCTGCTCCCTAGTGGATCAACTCTATTACATAAGTGGATTCCTAACTTTTTTCATATCATGACAATGATATAAGTAAGCAGTTCTTATTGTATCGGACCAAAACCTCGCTAATTGATCTTTACGGTGCTTCCTCTATCAATTCGATTCTTTATCCATAGAATAAAGTATCTAGGCATATCTATTTCTTCATTTGATATGAAGTTTTTTCTTTGCTACAGCTGATAAAAATCGTTATTTTGAACGATGTATATGTAGAAAGCCTTTTAGTATTTAATGCTTTTTTCTTTTCCTTTCTTATAGTAGAGAGAGTCGCACGTAATGACAGATCACGGCCATATTATTAAAAGCTTGGGGTAAGAATGGGTTTCGTTCTAGTGCTCGAAAATAATATTCCAAAGCTTTGGTATGTTCTCCATTACTTGTGTGGATAAGTCCTATATTATAGAGTATATAACTTCGATCATAGGGATCTATTTCTAGTCGCATAGCTTCATAATAATTCTGTAAAGCTTCCGCATAATTTCCTTCGGATTGAGCCGACATCCGTTACGGTCGTCATTCGATTCCACGAATCTCCGTTCCAGAACCGTACGTGAAATTTGCATCTCATACGGCTCCTCCTTTATGTACATAATAAGAATAATAACTTATTAAGACTTAAAATATTCTCATTATAAACTGAGCGGGGCTAGTGTTTTTACAAGAAATCTCTAGCCAACCCTTCTGCAAAAGATTTTTTCTTACCATCAAGCGTGTTAGGATTAGATAGAAATGAAATAGTAACTCCAACAATTTCTTTGTCCTCAACGCTCCCTAATTTACAGGAATTGGTCACTTCAACAATCTTCGACGGTTATACGGGTATCCAAAGTACCAACGAGATGGATGCTTGTTGTCCCAGCCATTCTTGTTAGCCCCAACCCTGATAAGGAGGAAGGGGTTAATCATTAATAAATAACAAAGTTTTTGTGTTGTTGATTTCTAGGTGTAGTGCTTCTTCCCATATGCCCCCTATTGGTACTAGTGAAGTAGGATTAACCTGTAATATAGAACCTATAGGTGTAACCTTTCGCTCAATACTCCAATCGACAATTGAAGCATCTGAGGCGGCATTACTCGAGGATACACGACAGAAGGAATTGCTCTATTTATAAATTTCACCTTCAACAAGTGTAGATTTCTTTCAGTAATCTTTTTTCTTTCTATCCCAAATCGTGTGTCTTTGGATGATCAAAAAAGAATCAAATCGCACCATCTCTGTAGTAAGTAAATGCCTCTTTTTCTCCTGAGGTTGTCGGAATTATTCGTAATAAGATATTGGCTATAATTGAAAAGGTTTTATCAATAAAATTTCCATTTATCTGCGATCTAGGCATAGATAACAATACATTCTACAATTCTTCATTACCTCTCGTAGGAAAACGCTCCCACAAACAAAGGAATTGGACAGTACGAAATAACATAAAAACAGACTAATAAAATGAAATTATCTTTATTACCTGAACTGTGAAGCAAGGAACTTTCTTTTCTATTTTTATAGTTAGGGTTGATTTGATTGTTCGTACCTATCAAATAATCTAATTATGAATAACTCGCTAATCACTCGGGTTTTGGGCCATAATCATTATGTAGGAGAGATGGCCGAGTGGTTCAAGGCGTAGCATTGGAACTGCTATGTAGGCTTTTGTTTACCGAGGGTTCGAATCCCTCTCTTTCCGTACGTTACCCAATTCACCAATGTTACTGACCATAATGTCTCAAATAAGGGATAATATTATTCTAATAGTTAGACGGTATGGGTTCTCTATCCCTAATTCCTTTGATACAAAAATATTGGAAAGATAAGGAATATAATTCTCGCTGCCGATCTATTCCTTCGTCGAAAATGAAGTAAGATTGCTCGAACCCTTGTCTTGTTATTTGAGTGAGTTTTAAGTTTGACGAGAATAATATTCTACCACTAGCAATTCATTTATTTTCAAACCGACCCCCTTACTATCTATTATTTGATTGACTAGTCCTTTATATTGGACTGAGTGAAGAGTCAAATGTTTTGGCAATTCCTCATGAGGAGTTGAATCAATAGAATTTTGAATCAGAGCTCTGGATTTTTTATCATCCTTCGCTGTAATAATATCGCTGGGTTTGCAACGATAACTCGGTATATCTACTATCCGACCATTAACTAAAATATGCCTGTGATTAACTAATTGGCGGGCTCCAGGAATAGTGGAAGCCATGCTCAATCGAAAAAGGATATTATCCAAACGCATTTCAAGTAATTGTAATAAAACCTGACCTGTTGAACCTTTCGCTTTTCCGGCAATACGGACATATTTAAGCAATTGTCGTTCTGTAAGACCATAATGAAAACGCAATTTTTGTTTTTCTTCTAGACGAATACGATATTGGGATCTTTTACCGGAACGTGATTGGTTTCTAAGATCACTTCCAACTTTAGGTCTTTTACTAGTTAGTCCCGGTAAAGCCCCCAGCCGACGTATTTTTTTGAAACGAGGCCCTCGGTAACGCGACATAAAGACTCCTTATTTGAAATTCCATTTTACAGAATAAGTCTAAATTAAAACTAAACTAAATAATAACTAAAGGGAAATATTGTACTACAAAGAATAATGAGATAAATTGTATCAGACTTTGTTATTGTATATATGAAATATATAAATAAAAAGGGATCTTTTCCTTTCTTGATTTGGTCTGTAGAGACCTGATCTAACTCTTCCTTTTTTTTATTCCTAGTTGAAAGTTTCTACGACATAATAAATTGGGGACTCTTTAAAAATGGGTCTTTTCAAAAGTTTTTGATTTCAAAGAGACATTATCAATCATGTAAAAAATCAAACAAATCCATAAAAGCCGGCTATCGGAATCGAACCGATGACCACCGCATTACAAATGCGATGCTCTAACCTCTGAGCTAAGCGGGCTCACATACGCATAAGAAAATTGTACATTTCATAAGAGTTTACTAAACTACTTGGATCTTATTTTCCCTAGTAACTATTCAGATTCATTCTTAGCTATTCATAATTCATATTATTATAGCAAAAAGAAATAAAAAATCGACCGTTCAAGTATTTAATAATGTCGGGTAAAATTATAGTAAAAGAAGAATCTATATGTGGTATATATCTATCTCTATTGAATTGCGGATACAGAAATGATAGAATCATTTCTGATCCCATAAAATGTTTTCCGCAGATAGAGATGAAAGAAGATAGGCAAAAATAGGAGGAAAACATATTCAATATAGGAATCGGCATCTAATGAATTCAAGGGTTCCATTGAAAGAATGAAACGACATCACAATAAGATCCTAATCGAAAAAAAGGGGGGGATATGGCGAAATTGGTAGACGCAACGGACTTAATTGTATTGAGCCTTGGTATGGAAACCTACTAAGTGAAAACTTTCAAATTCAGAGAAACCCTGGAATTAAAAATGGGCAATCCTGAGCCAAATCTTCTTTTCCGAAACCAAACCCAAATACAGGGGTTCAAAAAGCGCGAATAAAAAAGGATAGGTGCAGAGACTCAACGGAAGTTGTTCTAACAAATAGAGTTTACTATGTTGCATTGACAAAGGAATCTTTTCATCGAAACTCCAGAAAGGATGAAGGATAAATCTTAATAAACATATGTATACCTACCGAAATAGTATATCAAATGATTAATGACGACTCAAATTTTTTTTTTTAAATGAAAGAATTGTTAGGAAGCGATTCCGAGTTGAAGAAAGAATCGACTCTTCATTGATAAAATAAGTGTCACTCCACAGTCTGAGAGATCTTTTGACGAACTGAGATTAATCGGACGAGAATAAAGATAGAGTCCCATTATACATGTCAATACTGACAACAAGGAAATTGATAGTAAAAGGAAA